CTCTTTTACGTATCCGCCTAGCTTGTCAACTTTTGGAGAAATGATACAAAGAAGGATGTCCCTACCCACACTAGAAAAACTCTCTTCGGATGAACTGTACAATCATTGGGTTTATACTAACCAACACAAAAATAACAACTTAAACAACGAGTTTTTAAATAGAATTGAGGCTCTAGATACGGGATTTTTTTCTCTAGATATACTCGAAAAAAGTACTAGATTGTGTAATGATAAGACTAGAAAATATTACTTGCCTAAAATGTATGATCCCATTTTGAATGGGTTATATCGGGGAACAATCAAAAAAAAAATTTCACCTTCAATCATAAATAAAATTTCGTTAGAAAATTTAATAGAGACAATGGAAATTAATAAGATTCATAGTCTCCTTCTTCCTGATACTGATTACCAAGAGGTTGAACAGAAAATAGACCGATTTGATAAAAAAACTTTTTCAACGGAAAATCGTCATTTATTTACTTTAATCAGTAAATTCGATAGAGAATCGGGATCGAGTTTAAATTGGAAGGGCCTCTCTTTATTTTCAGAAAAAGAACAAGGAAGGATTGGTTCAGAAAAAAGAGCCAAATTTTACAAATTTTTATTGAATACAATTCTAACTAGCCCTAATGGTCAAAAAACAAAACAAAAATTTTTAATAAAAGAAATCAGTAAAAAAGTCCCTAGATGGTCATACAAACTTATTACCGAATTGGAATTCCTGTCGGGCGCAGCTCATGAAGGCCTACCGTTGGATTATCATATACGTTCAAGAAAAAGAAACTATAAAAGATATAAATAAAAAAAGTAGTAAATTAATAAAAGGATTGCTACAAAAAAGAAATACAAGAAAAGATAAGAAGAGATGCGCCCACTACCTGCAGATTTGATACCTTCGCCTACAAAGAAACTCAAAACACCAACTCCATTAGTAATTCCATCAATTACTCGTCTATCAAAAAAAGAAGTTAACTTGGCCAATCCTCTTATTCCCCCAATAAGGAATCTTGCATAAAAAGCATCTATGTAACCACGATTATATGACCAATCATATATACCATTTATTATTTTGTCCAAAAGAATTCTTTTAGGACCTGTTTTAACAAAAGAGTTAATTAAGTCCCAATTTTGTAAAGATGAATAAACAGGTTTATATAAAAAGAAGGCTATAAATATTCCAAAAAGAGCTATACTAACTGAAAAAATAGCATCTTTCAAAAATTCATACCAATCTATTGAATTATTCAAATTTTGATGTAAAAGGTTTATAGACGGAGTTAACCATTTTGATAATATGTCCAAATACAATCCTTCTTGGTTGAAAGGAATTCCTAGGGATCCAACGAACAACGTAAATAGAACCAATACAAGTATAGGAAATAACATAGTATTATCCGATTCATAAGGATACAAAAAAAACTTCTTATTTCCAAAATGGGTAATAGTAATAAAAGGTTGTGTGATGTTTCTTGAATTCTGATCAATTAGATACGTTTTTTTTGAAAAAAAAGAAAAAATATCATGATTTTTCATTGTTAATAACGTTAATAAACGAAAATTTTTGTTAATTCTTTTTGAATCTTCTTTACCCCATAGAGATATTGAATAGAAGGGAGTATTCTTTTTGCCACTATAATTTTGAAAATGAACGTTTAAATGTCCTTCAAAAGTAAGTAAATAGATTCGAAACATATAAAATGCGGTTAATCCCGCTGTAAACCAAGCTATTATTGCGAAAATTGGTGAATACAACCAAGTATCATTAAGAATTTCATCTTTGGACCAAAAACAAGCAAGAGGCGGAATACCACAAAGAGAAAGTGTACCTAATAAAAAAGCGGTTTTGGTAATTGGGATATGTTTTGTTAAACCCCCCATATAAACCACATTCTGACTTTTATTTGGAGAATATCCAACAAGAGTTTCCATTGAATGAATAACGGATCCGGATCCTAAAAATAATAATGCTTTCGAATAAGCATGAGTAATCAAATGAAATAAAGCACTTCGATAAGACCCCATACCTAGAGCTAACATCATATAACCCAATTGAGACATTGTGGAATAGGCTAAACCTCTCTTAATGTCTTTTTGAGCAAGGGCAAAAGTAGCCCCGAATAATATTGTTATTACTCCTACCAAAGAGATGAAATTCATTATGTGAGGGATGACTATGAAAAGAGGAATAAGCCGAGCTACAAGAAAAATGCCCGCAGCTACCATAGTAGCAGCATGTATAAGAGCCGAAATAGGAGTAGGCCCCTCCATGGCATCTGGTAACCATACATGAAGGGGAAATTGTGCAGATTTAGCAACCGCACCGGAAAATAATAGAACGGCACAGAAAGTAACAAATAAAAAATTGACTTCATTATGATTATTAGAAATCAAGTTATTTAATATTTTGAATAAATCTCGAAATTCGAAACTCCCTGTTATCCAATAAAAACCTAAAATTCCTAATAATAAACCAAAATCCCCAACACGATTAGTTACAAATGCCTTTTGGCAAGCATTTGCAGCAACAGGCCGTGTGAACCAAAACCCTATTAATAGATATGAACACATTCCTACCAATTCCCAAAAAATATAAATTTGTATCAAATTAGAACTAGTAACTAATCCTAACATAGAAGTACTGAAAAAACTCATATAAGCAAAAAATCTCAAATATCCTTGATCATACGACATATAATTATCACTATAAATAAGAACCATAATTCCAATAGTAGTGATTAATATTGACATAATAGAAGTAAGCGGGTCGATCAAGTAACCGAATTCTAAAGAAAAATCATTATTAATGATCCAAGACCATACATATTGATAGATAGAACTGCCATTTATTTGCTGAATAAACAGATTGATCGAAAAAATCATGACTATACTTAACAAAAAAACACTTTGAAAAGCCCACATACGGCGAAGACTTTTTGTTGCCGACGGAAAAAGAAGAAGTCCCGCTCCTATTAACATAGGAACTGGAAGTGGAAGGAAGGGTATTATCCACGAATATTGATATGTCTGTTCCATAAAAAAGTTTTTTATTCTTAATTGATTGTTTCCGATTTACCGGATCCTACCCCCTTTCAATTTCAAAACAAAAGGGGTCAATAAAAAAATCAAGAGATGTACTAACTTAATACTAACTTAAAGATATTTTTCGAATTTTATATATTATCTGGGTCTTTCCAAATTAAATATTAAAATAAAGAAGTTACAATTGGGCAAATGATATGACCTACTTGCTCATAAAAAGCGAATTTAGTTATTAACTAATATTTTTTTCTTAAAATAACGAAAATACAAAATTTCATTATTATTAAATCACTTTATATTCATAAAGTAATGATAAAAAATTACACTAAAAAGAAATCTGATATGAATCGATATGAATCATAGGATTAACTAAGGTACAATGGATTAACTAAGGTACAATTTTTGTACAAATCTCGCTTTTTAGTCAGTTTGTTCCAAATCATTAACTAGTTTCAGTATGAAACTGATTGATTAGTTTCCGTTTCAATAAAAAAAACATTTATAGGAAACGCTATAATATCTAACATTTTATATTTTCTATAAGATTTATTTTTATATTTATCATTTATATTTATCAAAAAAGGAGGTAATTATCAAAAGGGGTAAAATAAAATCAAATTTAATAAAAAAATAACGAAGATTTTTTTAACAAAACGTGTATCTTTTAACAGATTCATTACTTTAATTACTAGTTTGATTCGAATTTTAAAATGGAATTTCGAAGTATTCTTTACTCAAGTTTGACCAATTAATAGAAAAAATTAAAGTTTTCATTAGGCTTTTCATTAGGCAATGGGTTCTTAAAGGGTTCTTAAATCCTTCGGTCTATTTTATGTAGAAAAAAAATTTATAGTAAGATTTTGTACTATTTTCGCACATTTTTTATCTATATATATTTTTTTTTGTTTTCTCTAGATAATATATATTATCTAATTATTCTCTATAAAATAACTAGATAATTAATATATTCGTTTTGACCAATAGATGTCTTTCACATCCAACTATAACAAGGAGTAACCTCTTAATTTTTAAATGGCAGTTCCAAAAAAACGTACTTCTATATCAAAAAAGCGTATTCGTAAAAATATTTGGAAAGGGAAGGGATATTGGGCAGCCTTAAAAGCGTTGTCATTAGGTAAATCTCTTTCTACCGGAAACTCAAAAAGTTTTTTTGTGCGACAAAAAAAGTCATAAAATAAAACATTGGAATAATCCGAATAGAAAAATAGGCCCATTTCATTCTTAATAGGAAATCAACAAACCTATTGTTTGTGGCTAATCAATATGAACTAGAACTCGCTTCGCTATTAGGATTAGTAAATTATAAAAAGCTTTTGATTTTGAAAAAAGAATAAAGACAAGATACAAAACTTGAGCCCTTGTTAGTATATTTTCTTGTTTGGGAGATGGGGGAGTCTTTTTTCCCCATCAACCTGTTTGTCACAATTACAATAATCGACGTTTTTTTGTCACAATTACAATAATATATATAAAGTATAAATATGAATATATATATATATTTAAGATATATATATTTAAGAAGGGTAAAAAAGAGATCTTTAGTTAAAATTAATACATCGTTGAAATTAATTTATTCATTTATTGTGAAAATTTTTTGTGTAACTTTCTGTATTTATCTGTATTTATCTGAATTTCTCTGAATTAATCTATTAGAATATATAAATTTCCCATTTATATGTCTCTTTCAACCCAACCGACAAAAAACTGGAATTTTTTATCCGAATTAATGTGCAAGTTTTGAGTAATTTTGAGTAATAAATAATAAAAAAGGGGTCTTATTTTTTGTTCATTGGTAAAATACATTTTTTAACTTTTAGGAAATAATATAAATGATAAATCTTTTATGAAAAAGAATAAAGAAATTTTTTATAGTTCTATCAATAACTAGAGGGTTGAAGTTTATAGTTTCAATAGTTCGATTCTATTGAATTATAGAAGAG